GATACGGCAAAATAATTCTATTCGATCTAATAAGTACCTTGTGTCAGAATTGAGAAATTATATGGCTCGAATCTTTAGTATTCTCTTATTTATCACCTGTGTCTACTATTTAGGCAGAATGCCGTCGCCTATTGTCACTAAGAAAAAGAAACTGAAAGAAACCTCAGAAACAGAAGAAAAGGGAGAAAGTGAGGAAGAAAAAGAGGATCCGGACAAAATAGATGAAACGGAAGAGATCCGGGTGAATGGAAAGGAAAAAACAAAAGATGAATTCCACTTTAAAGAGACATCCTATAAGGATAGCCCAGTTGACGAAGATTCTTATCTTGATACCTATCAAGATAATTGGGAATTGGGAAGACTTAAAGAAGAAAAAAAAGAAAAGACCCATGCCCATTTCCGGTTTGAAAAACCTCTTATGACTTTTTTTTTCGATTATAAACGATGGAATCGTCCATTTAGATATATAAAAAATGATCAATTTGAAAATGCTGTACGAAATGAAATGTCACAATATTTTTTTTATACATGTCCAAGTGATGGAAAAGAAAAAATATCTTTTACATATCCGCCTAGTTTATCAACATTTTCAGAAATGATAGAACGCAAAATTTCTTTGTATACAACTAAAAAAATATGCCATCAAGACTTATATAATAATTGGGTTTATATCAATGAACAAAAAAAATACAATTTGATAAATGAATTAATAAGTCGAATAAAAATTATAGAAGAAAAAGGGTCTCTTCTTCTAGACATACTCGAAAAAAGGGCCAGACTATATAATAATGCGAATGAAAAAGAATGCCTGTCTAAAACGTATGATCCTTTTTTGAATGGACCATATCGTGGAATAATAAAAAAGCTGGATTCACGCGTAAATATAAATGATTTAATGACTTCTAGAAAAGATTCCATAGAAATATTTTGGATAAATAAGATTCATGGTCTACTTCCTTTTGAACCTAGTTTGAATTTTAAAAATTTATCTTTATTGGCAGAACAAAAAAGAATAAAAATATTAATACATAAGATAAATATAAAAATAGATAAGACGAAATTCGTCCACCTCCCATATATTTGATCCCTTCGCCCATAAAGAAACTTGCAACCCCAACTCCATTTATAATTCCATCAATTATATGTCTATCAAAAAATTTAATTAATTCGGCTAATCCTCTTATACTCATGATTAAGACTCTAGTATAAAAAAGGTCTATGTAACCACGATTATATGACCAATTGTATACCACATTTTTTATTTGATCGAAGATAATTCTTTTAGGACCCATTTTTACAAATGAATTGATTAAGCCCAAATTCTTGAAAGATGAATAAACAGACCCATATAAAATAGATGCTATAAATAGTCCAAAAAGAGCTATACTTACTGAAAAAATTGCATTTGTAAAAAATTCATACCAATTCACAGAATAGTTTGAATTTTGATCAAAAGGGTTTGTTGATGGAGTTAACCATTTCGATAATATATCCAAATTTGTTACTCCTTGATCAAACTGAATTCCTATTGATCCCATGATTAAAGTAAATAGTGCCAATATAAGAAGAGGAAATAGCATAGTATTGTCCGATTCATGAGGATACATGGAAGTGTATTTATTTCTAAAATAAGTACGAAAGTATCGCATTCTATTTATTATATTATTATCATTAATTTGATATTTATCCTTTGAAAAAAAGGCGACTTTATTATTTATTGTTGATAAAAGTAAATTTCTATTGACTACTTTTGGTGCTGCTTTTCCCCATAGAGATATGCAATAGAATGAACTATTTTTAGTACTACTGTAATTTTGAAAATGAACACGTAAATGCCCATCAAAAGTTAGTAAATACATTCGAAACATATAAAATGCGGTTAATCCTGTTGTAAAACAAGCTATTATTGCAAAAATTGGTGAATATAACCAACTATCGTTAAGAATTTCATCCTTAGACCAAAAGCAAGCAAGAGGCGGAATACCACAAAGAGAAAGTGTACCTAATAAGAAAGTGATTCTTGTAATTGGAACATATCTTGTTAAACCGCCCATAAGAATCATATTCTGACTTTTATCCGGTGAATATCCAACAATCGGTTCCATTGAATTAATAATAGATCCGGATCCCAAAAACAATAAAGCTTTAGAATAGGCATGAGTTATTAAATGGAATAAGGCAGCTCGATAAGAGCCTATACCTAGAGCTAACATAATATAACCCAATTGAGACATTGTCGAATAGGCTAAACTTCTTTTAATGTCTTTTTGAGCGAGAGCCAAAGTAGCTCCTAATAGTACTGTTATTACGCCTATTAAAGAAACGAAATTCATTATGTAAGGTATAACTCGGAAAAGAGGAAGAAGCCGAGCTACAAGAAAAATTCCCGCTGCTACCATGGTAGCAGCATGTATAAGAGCCGAAATAGGGGTGGGACCCTCCATAGCATCAGGTAACCATATATGAAGAGGGAATTGTGCGGATTTAGCAATTGCGCCGACGAATAATAAAAAGGCACAAAGAGTAACAAATGCAGAATTTACCCCATTACTACGGATCAAGTTATTAACTATTTCGAACAAATCTCGAAATTCTAAACTGCCAGTTATCCAATAAAAGCCTAAGATTCCTAATAATAAACCAAAATCTCCTACACGATTAGTTACAAAGGCTTTTTGGCAAGCACTTGCTGCAACTGGTCGTGTAAACCAAAAACCTATTAATAAATATGAACACATTCCCACTAGTTCCCAAAAAATATAAATTTGTATCAAATTGGAACTAGTAACTAGCCCTAACATAGACGTATTAGAAAAACTCATATAAGCAAAAAATCTCAAATATCCCTGATCGTGAGACATATAATTATCACTATAAATAAGAACCATGATTCCAACAGTACTAATTAGTATTGACATAATAGAAGTAAGTGGATCGATCAAGTGTCCAAACTCTAAAGAAAAATCAATATTTATGGTCCAAGACCATAAATATTGATAGATAAAACTGCCATTTATTTGCTGAATAGCCAGATTGGCCGAAAAGGCCATAATTATAGTTAGCAGTAAAACACTAGTAAAACCCCATATACGACGAATATTTTTTGTTGCTGTAGGAATAAAGAGAAGTCCAAATCCTATTGACATAGTAACTGGAAGTGGAAGAAAGGGTATTATCCATGCGTATTGATATGTTTGTTCCATAAAAAAATATATATATTTTTTTTTATTGAATTCTTAGATTTATTCTCATATTTTTATTTGAAATATTCAAAAAACTATAATTAGGTTGATCAAATAACATGACTAATTACCTAAGTATTATTTATTAACTAAAAAAGATATTTAATATAAATTAATAATAGATAAAAAAATGAAAATTAGAAAAATACAGAAGAAATACAGAAGATGAAATTTTTCATAATTCTACTATACATAATTCTACTATAAAGATAAGATGATTATATTTATCATCATATATATGATAAAAAAAAAACACAATTATATCAAAAACAGTACTTTTATTCGATTCGAATACGGACAGAACTAAAAAAATTGATTATCTATTTTATTTTCATTTATCCCTGGATATACTATATATATGATATAGCATAGATATGTATACCTACATGGCATGGATACGTTATAATGGTTTTGTATATTTGTATATATGTATACATTTATTTTTACATATATTTTTACATCTATTTTACATAGTACATAGATTTTAATCTTAAAATAATTCTATATTTAATATAATTCTATATAATATTATATAGATATAATATAGATATATAGAATTTTTTATTTGTATATTTATATTATATGATATGTTTTATATGTTTTGAAAAATTAATTATTATCTACGGGATAAGATAAGTATGGATAATGACGAAAAAATGATCTAAATATATGTCTTTCACATACAATGATAAAAATAAGTATTTTGTTTTTGAATGGCGGTTCCAAAAAAACGTACTTCTAGATCAAAAAAACGTATTCGTAGAAATATTTGGAAGAAGAAGGGGTATTTAACGGCAGTAAAAGCTCTTTCTTTAGCTAAATCGATTTCCACTGGACATTCAAAAAGTTTTTTTGTACAACAAACAAGTAATAGAATTTTGGAATAATCTAAATTGGCATACCATTAAGAACTTAAAAATTTTTAAGATGAATGATTTGCATTAACTAATGTTTTGAATATATTTAACTACTTAATATCAATATTAGTTAGAACTAACTGCTACGGCGTGTTATTGTTATATAAAATAATAATTCTTATGTTTACTGGTCTCTAAGTATATTACTAAGTATTCTAATTTTTCTCTATCAATTTCTTTTTCACATATTCTATTGTGAAAAAGAAATTGATAGAGAAAAATTCTTTTTATTATATGCCTAACTCAAAACCAAGTTTCAATTTGATTTACTAATATAGTATCTATTATAAATAGCGAAGAGTATTATTAATGATACTAAGGTATCGAAATAATTATAAAAATGCCTCGTATAAAATTGCGATAAATATAACATTTTTTAACTTAATTTGTTTTTATTTTTCAATATATGAACCATCTAAAAATAAAAAGGAGAATTTTGAGTTCTATAACTCGACCTTTGGACCGGAGCAAAACTATCTAGTTCTAGTTTTGATTTTTTTGGTAGAACTCTATTTTTACATTCTAGATACATAAAAGTTTATTCTTAACTCTCTAAACCCTATGGCTATACTTTATTTAGTAAACATTGAAATATCAATTTAAATGAGTCTTTTTTCATCAATTCTAACGCTTACTAACTATATTGAATCCTTGAATCTTGACCATTCAACACAAATTGACTATTATTTATTAATATTTCGAATAAGCCGCCATGGTGAAATTGGTAGACACGCTGCTCTTAGGAAGCAGTGCTAGAGCATCTCGGTTCGAGTCCGAGTGGCGGCATCCCCTAAAAGGGACACAGCGGATCCTATAATATATATAATTCTCAATTTTAATTCTATAATGGAGAACCTTCGCCCTTTTTATGATATTTGCGACTATAGAACATATATTAATTCATATCTCTTTTTCGATCATTTCAATTGTGATTACGATTCATTTTATAACCTTATTTTTTCACGAAATCGTAGGATTACACAATTCATTGGAAAGAGGTATGATAGCTACTTTTTTATCTATAACAGGATTATTAGTTATTCGTTGGATTTATTCGGGTCATTTTCCATTAAGTAATTTATATGAGTCATTAATCTTCCTTTCATGGAGTTTCTCCCTTATTCATATGATTCCTAAAATACGAAATCATAAAAATGATTTAAGCGTAATAACCGCGCCAAGTGCTATTTTTACTCAAGGTTTCGCCACGTCAGGTCTTTCAACCGAAATGCATCAATCCACCATATTAGTACCTGCTCTACAATCTCAGTGGTTAATGATGCATGTAAGTATGATGTTATTAAGCTATGCAGCTCTTTTATGTGGATCATTATTATCAATCGCTCTTTTAGTCATTACATTTAGAAAAAACATCGATCTTTTTTTTACAAGGAAGAATTTATTAATTAAATCCTTTTTCGTTGGCGAAGTTGAATATTTAAATGATAAAAGAAGTGTTTTTAAAAACACTTCTTTTATTTCATTTCGAAATTATTACAAATATCAATTGACTCAGCGTTTGGATTATTGGAGTTATCGTGTCATTAGTTTAGGATTTACCTTTTTAACCATAGGCATTCTTTCTGGAGCAGTATGGGCTAATGAGGCTTGGGGATCTTATTGGAATTGGGACCCTAAGGAAACTTGGGCATTTATTACTTGGATCATATTTGCGATTTATTCACATACTAGAACAAATCAAAATTTACAAGATATACATTCGGCACTTGCAGCTTCTATAGGATTTCTTATAATTTGGATATGTTATTTTGGGATCAATCTATTAGGAATAGGTTTACATAGTTATGGTTCATTCACATTAATATCTAATTGAATAGACTATCCGAAGGATACATAACATAAGAACATCCATCATATGTATTTCGAGTTTTTGCGAACCATTTGATTCCGATTCCTTGAATCAAATGGTTCGCAAAAACTCGAAATACAATCTCATTACAACTCTAATTCACTTGATTTTACAGAATTATAAGACTTTCCGTCTCATTAATAAACACTATCTATAAAAATAATTAGATAAGATAGCTTGTACCTTGTCAACTGATAGTAAAAGGACGAAATCGGGATAAATCCCAATACCTATTATGGGTAAAAAGAGACAGATCGAAACAAACAGTTCTCGTGGTCCCGAATCCGAAAAATTAGAGTTTGGAAGATTGAATAATTTGTATCCGTAGAACATTTGACGTAACATAGATAATAAATAAATAGGAGTTAATATCATTCCAATTGCCATTACAAAAGTAATTAGTACTTTTGGCATTAAAAGATATTTTGAGCTGGTAATTATTCCAAAAAAGACTACTAATTCTGCAACAAAACCACTCATCCCTGGCAATGCAAGAGAGGCCATCGAAAAGCTACTGAACATTGTAAATATTTTTGGCATCGGAACAGCTATCCCCCCCATTTCGTCAAGAGAAACAAGACGTATTCTGTCACAACAGGTTCCTGCCAAGAAAAAAAGTGCAGCACCAATAAATCCATGAGAAAGTATTTGTAGAATGGCTCCATTTAATCCCATATTGGTTATAGATCCAATTCCTATGATTGTGAAACCCATGTGAGATACAGAGGAATAGGCTATTCTCTTTTTTAAATTGCGTTGACCAAAAGAGGTTGAAGCCGCATAAATTATTTGTATTGTTCCCACTATCACCAACCACGGTGAAAATATGGAATGAGCACGGGGTAATAATTCCATATTGATCCGAATCAATCCATATGCTCCCATTTTTAATAAAATTCCGGCAAGAAGCATACATGTACTGTAATGTGCTTCTCCATGGGTATCTGGTAACCATGTATGCAGGGGTATGATCGGCGATTTGACAGCATAAACAATAAGGAAGCCAAAATATAATATTATTTCCAATGCCATCGGATATGATTGATTAGCTAGTCTTTCAAAATCTAATGTCGGTTCAGTGGCGCCATATAAACCCATACCTAGAACTCCTATTAATAGAAAAATGGAACCCCCCGCAGTGTACAAAATAAACTTTGTAGCCGAATATAGGCGCTTCTTTCCCCCCCACATTGATAAAAGTAAGTAAACAGGAATTAATTCTAACTCCCACATGATAAAAAAAAGTAAAAGGTCTCGAGAAGAAAATGATCCTATTTGACCACTATACATTGCCAACATAAAGAAATAGAATAATCGTGAATTTCGAGTAACTGGCCAAGCCGCTAAAGTCGCTAAAGTAGTGATAAATCCTGTCAGTAAAATGGGTCCCACAGAAAGCCCATCAATTCCTAGTCTCCAGTGAAAATCCAAAATATTTATCCATTTCAAATCTTCTTCCAATTGTATTAATGGATCGTCCAATTGGAAATGATAACAGAATGCATAGGTAGTTAAAAGGAGTTCTAATAAGCATATACATAGAGTATACCATCTAAACACCTTATTCCCCTTATGGGGAAGAAAAAAAATGGAAGAACCCGCAAATAGAGGCAAAACAACAAGTATTGTTAACCAAGGAAAATAACTCGTGATAAAGACAAGATACGCTTTGACCAGAAAAGCCCGTACTTGATAAAATAAATATATTATATTATTGCGAGCACGGGCTTTTGTCGGTAAAGAGGAATCAAATGATTCAAATGGAGTTTTTGTAACGTAACATATAATTAATAAGCTAGACCCATGCTACGAGTTGTTTCATGCCATAAATAAACACGGACACTCAAAAAGTCTGTTGGGCAAGCGGATTCACATCTCTTACAACCTACACAATCCTCAGTTCTTGGTGCGGAAGCAATTTGTTTAGCTTTACATCCGTCCCAAGGTATCATTTCCAATACATCCGTGGGACAGGCGCGTACACATTGAGTACATCCTATACATGTATCATAAATTTTTACTGAATGTGACATTAAATCTATAAATTCCCGTTTTTAACATAAAAAATTTTCGATCCGGTTTTGGTATGGTAAAAATAAATGGTAAAATTAGTAGTAAATTAATTATATGTTCATATTATAGACACCAGGACACCAGACGAATCAATGATTTATCAATTTTTTTAGAATCAATATATTTATAAATCTGTTCATGAAAAAGTGCCAAGAGACTTTGATTTATGTTTCAACAACCACAGTCATACAATAGAAATCGCACATCTTAATTCAAATTGGTCAACAAACAATACACTAAATATTTATTATTAATGGAATTCAAATTCTATTTTTATTTGAATAAATCTAACTAATTAATATAAATTATTATTTTATTATTATATTAGTTATATAATGAAAATCAATGATTACATAATGAATGATTACGACTAATTTAATTATTCAACAAATTTGATTGATTGATACGAGTGGATTTTTTGTTATGATGGATCGACGAAACAATAGCTAGCCCAATAGCAGCTTCAGCAGCTGCAATAGCTATAACAAAAATTGAGAAAATGTCTCCTTTTAATTGGCGACTATCAAATAAATCAGAAAATGTTACGAGATTTATATTAACTGAATTTAGTATAAGTTCAAGACACATAAGTGCTCTAACCATGTTTCGACTTGTGATTAATCCATAGATACCGATAGAAAATAAATAGACACTCAAAAAAAGTACATACTCGAACATCATTAACTAACTCCCCATCAATTTGGATTCATTTAAATATGATATGAATAACAATTCAACTGATTCGATTGACTAAAATAGATTAGACCAAAAGTTAGGTATTGGCAATTAGGTTTAACTAAAAATAAAAACCCTTTTTATTAAAAATTTTAAATTCTCAAAATATTTTAAATTCTTAAATTTTAAGTATTTATTATTTTAAGTATTTATTATTGACGAGCCATAGTAATTGCACCTATTAAAGAAACTAAAAGAATTATAGAAATAAGTTCAAATGGAAGATAAAAATCTGTTGATAAATGAATCCCAATTTGTTGAACATTACTTATAAGGTCCTGTTCTAGAATCTGGTTTGATCTTGTAGTCCAAAGAATTCCGTACCATGACGTATCTGGGATAGTAATAATTAGTGAAATAAAAATACTTGTACAAACCAGTGAAGTAACCCCATCTCCAAGGGTCCAAAGGCGAGAATTGTTGGAATATTCTGAGCCATTCATGAACATTACAGCAAATATGATTAAGACATTTATGGCTCCCACATAAATAAGAAGTTGTGCAGCAGCTACAAAATAAGAATTCGATAAAATATAGAATAAGGATATACAAATAAGAACCAATCCCAACGAAAAGGCAGAATAAATTGGATTGGTAAATAATACTACTCCCAGGCCCCCCAATATAAGAACTGATCCCAGAAAGACTACAACAATATTATGTATTGATCCAGGTAAATCCATTATGTATGAAATAAGAGATAAATAAATTTCATGACCTTACTGAATAGTCAGGAAGTAAAAAGTAGGCTATTTTTTTCTTGTCTATAAGTCTATAATACGTTCCTAAATGAAATTTTAATGTAGTAATGTAGTATAGATTAATGTAGATATAGATAAAGTTATTGGGCCAATTCAACCAATAGTGATTGTTTTACTTTTAGTTACATTGACTAAAAAAACGAAGTTTTTTTCTATCAAAATAAAATCTTAGTAATTGGTAATTGTTCTTGAATCAAGGTATTTACCCTTATCTATTTTGATTTGAGTCGAATTCATAACGGTTTGAATTGTGTAGTCTCCAATTACTGACATTGGTAATCGACCCAAAGCAATTTGATTATAATTCAATTCGTGACGATCATAAGTAGAAAGTTCATATTCTTCAGTCATTGATAAACAATTTGTGGGACAATATTCGACACAGTTACCACAAAATATACAGACACCAAAATCTATACTATAGTTAAGCAATTGTTTCTTTTTAATATCTCCTTCAAATCTCCAATCAACAACAGGTAGATCTATGGGGCACACACGAACACATACTTCACAAGCAATACATTTATCAAATTCAAAGTGGATTCGACCACGAAAACGTTCTGAGGTGATCGACTTTTCATAAGGATACTGAATAGTTGCAGGTAAACGATTTGCATGGGATAAGGTAATTATGAAACTTTGACCAATATACCTTGCGGCTCGTATTGTTTGTTGACCATAATTCATGAACCCAGTCACCATAGGAAACATATTGTAGATATCCACGAATAAGTTGATGTTTCTTTCTCTTGTTTAAGAGAGGTTATGAGTCTAGAATACTGTTATCATATTCTGTTATTTATAGTGAAACAAGTTGGGAAGAGGTTGTCAATAATAAATTACCTAGAGAAATAGGTAAAAGAAATTTCCATCCAAGATTTAATAGCTGATCCATTCTCATCCTAGGTAAAGTCCATCTTGTTGTGATAGATATAAAGAGAAACAAATAAGCTTTAGCTAATGTAATAAAGATACCAAGTGTAATTCCAAAGACACTAGCAATTTGATTTATTCCGAAAAGTTCAGGAACAGATATGTATGGAATAGATAAATTCCACCCACCTAAATAAAGAACTGTTACAAATAAAGAAGAAACTAAGAGATTTAGGTAAGAAGCAATGTAAAATAAACCATATTTGATACCAGAATATTCAGTTTGATAACCTGCTACTAATTCTTCTTCTGCTTCTGGTAAATCAAAAGGTAATCTTTCACATTCTGCTAGAGAAGAAATTAGAAAAACTATAAACCCTATAGGTTGACGCCACATATTCCATCCCCAAAAACCATATTTTGACTGTACCTCAACTATATCAACTGTACTTGAACTGTTCGATAATCATAGTCGATAATAACATAACTGTTCTTGTTTTCGCCGCTATTCCAAAACCGTACATGAGACCTCAGCTTCATACGGCTCCTCTATGGCAAGGACTGGTTCGGTATTATTATTATAGAGATCTTTGCGGATTCGACGTAGGGTAGATATGGAATAAAAATACCGTGTAAAGTCTCAAAAATTGGACCAATGGAATTCTGTCTGCTAGAATGGCGCTTCCGAATTGATCTTATCCCTTATACTTAAATCTTCAGTAATAACTTCATTTTTCAATAAAATACTCACTCCTCAATATCAAAAGATAAAAAGAATTCGATATTCTTTTACACATATGTATAGATGTAGGAAAAAATTAATAAGGATCTTTTATTTTTTCCATTCTATTTCGTTTGTTCCTATTCTTCTTTCTCATAAGAAGTGACTCCTGAGAATAAAGGATTAATTCGTTCTTTATAGTTATTTCTTTAATCAGTGACTAGGAGCATACTCTAGATCGGAATCGTGGGGAAGTACTGCTTGATCATTTCTACCAACTTAAAGCCCCTATTATCTTATGATTCGTTTTATGTGAAAATACCTCTTTTTTGATACCTTACATAATCTCTATTACAAATCCTTTGTGTACCTTAGTGTTCCTAACCGTCCACTGATTTTTTTGATCCCCAGTATGGTAATACATACAAGACAGTAGTAGTAGAAACCCCATACAGTTGATCTTTTGCACCCGCTTCAAGATATGATGACTAATAAAAGAACTCAATCTTGGGATAAAGAGTTTATACTCCTTATGTTTACTTCTGCTTTATTCTTGTATATAGGAAATGAGATTTTATCTTTTTACTACACATTGATAAGCTGTTTTGTTTCACTCATATAACTATCTGGTTTAACTCATCGACTTGAATGAATGATAAATAAAAAAATATCTCTATCTATCTAATATATTCCTCTTTCCTTTATTTCATTTTTATTTTGAGGAGAGGTCAAAGTTTATGTTCTAACGAATCACACGTAGAGATATTGATAACACACATAGAGTTAATGGTATTTCATAACTAATAGATTGAGCCGCAGCTCGCAAGCCACCTAAAAAAGAATATTTATTATTCGATACATATCCTGATATAAGAAGCCCAATAGGAGCAATACTTGAAATGGAGATCCATAAAAAAACACCTATACTGAGATCAGCTAAAACAAGTCGATATCCAAAAGGAATTATTAAATAACTTAATACAATTGATATGACTGCTATAGACGGCCCAATACTAAACAAACGAATATCTCCTCTAGATGGTAGGAGGTCCTCTTTAAAAAGTAATTTCGTCCCGTCCGCTAAAGCTTGAAGAATTCCCAACGGGCCAGCATATTCGGGTCCAATACGTTGTTGTATCGCTGCGGATATTTCTCTTTCTAACCATACAATTACTAGTACTCCTATTATGATTCCTAATATAAGGGTCAAAGCAGGGACAAATAGCCATATGAGTCCATAAACTTCTTTTAAGGATTCTGATTTAAAAAAAGAATTGATAGTTTGTATTTCTGTTGTGCCAATTATCATTTCAACGATCAACTTCTCCCATAATGATATCTATACTACCGAGTATTGTCATGATATCAGCCAATTTCATTCTTTTAATAAGCTGAGGAAGAATTTGCAAATTGATAAAACCAGGCGGACGAATTTTCCATCTCCAGGGGAAAACACTATTATCTCCTATCAAATAAATTCCTAATTCTCCCTTTGGGGCTTCCACTCTTACATAAAGTTCTTGTTTGGACAATTCAAAATTAGGTGAAGGTTTTTTACTAATGAATCTATATTCAAAATCATTCCATTCCGAATTCCTTGCTCTATCTAAGCGCCGAATTTCTAAATTTTCATAGGGTCCTCCGGGAATTCCTTCTAAAGCCTGTTGAATAATTTTTATAGATTCCCTCATTTCGCCAATTCGTACTAAATAACGAGCTAATGAATCCCCTTCTTTTTGCCATTGGACTTCCCAATCGAATTCATTGTAACATTCATAAAGATCAACTTTACGAAGATCCCATTGGATCCCAGAAGCTCGTAACATCGGTCCTGATAAGCCCCAATTTATTGCCTCTTCTCCACCAATGATGCCTATTCCTTCAACTCGTTCCAAAAAAATGGGATTCCGCGTAATAAGTTTTTCATATTCAACAATACTCGTTAAAAAATAATCACAAAAATCCAAACATTTATCTATCCAACCATGAGGTAGATCAGCAGCTATTCCTCCGATGCGGAAATAATTATGCATCATTCGCATACCTGTGGCAGCTTCGAATAGATCATATAGCAATTCTCTCTCTCTGAAAATATAGAAAAAAGGAGTCTGCGCACCAATATCTGCCATAAAAGGCCCAAGCCATAATAAATGAGAAGCTACACGACTCAGCTCTAGCATAATAACTCTGATATAGCTGGCCCTTTGAGGTACTTGAACATTTCCCAATTGTTCTGGTGCATTTACTGTTATTGCTTCGGTGAACATAGTAGCTAAATAATCCCAACGTGTTACATAAGGAAGATATTGGATAATTGTTCGGTTTTCCGCTATTTTTTCCATTCCTCTGTGTAAATAGCCCAATACGGGTTCACAGTCAATAACATCTTCACCGTCGAGAGTAATAATAAGTCTAAGAACACCATGCATTGATGGGTGATGAGGACCCATATTGACTATCATGAGATCTTTTCTTGTAACCGGTACAGTCATATCTTTTCTTCCCTAATTCATTATTCCATGAATTTCTCAAAACAAGGTTTATAAAAATAAAAATCTAATAACTAATCACAAAAAAATGAAAATTAATCCTCAAATTAGCGATTTTTTAGTTCCCGAATATCTAATTGACTAATTAATTTCTTATAACGTACTCTATTTTTATTTGACAAATAAGCCAATAGTCGTTGACGTTTTCCCAGAATTTTTCGTAGACCTCTTTGAGATAAAAAATCTTTTTTGTGCAATTCCAAATGTGAAGTGAGTCTCCGTATTTTATTGGTGAAACTGAATACTTGAAATTCAACAGACCCTTTATTTTCTTCTTTTTCGTCTTGCGGAATAACTGAAATAAATGAATTTTTGACCATAAAAAATTTCTTCCATATTTTTCCTTTTTATAGATTTTACCGATCAGGAAAAATAATAATTATTATATTTGGTTATTATTATGTCAGTCATTTTAATCAGATTATAAACAAAAGTTTAGATTTATTTTTCTTCATACTTTTTTATTCTATCTAAATCCAATTTTATGTTTGAAATAAAAATTGGATTTAGATAGAATAAAATATATACACTTACACATTCATAAAAGAGAGCTATTTTTTGTACCTAAAAATAGTCTACCAAATTTATTATTCCTAGATCCAATTGAAAATTGATATGCCATTCAATCAATTAGTATAATGTACAAAAATATAACATAACATATGCATATGTACATGTTTCGCCATATATAAAATATGTCAGGCGATATAGATATATACGAAATATATTTTTATTAACTGATTCTGGATTGTGGATACATATGTATTCTTGACATACTAAAACGACTGCTGTTATGGGTATCAAACCAGTAACGATTCATACAAGCTAAATCCTCTAATCGGTAATTGGGCCAAAGAAACAATTTTAATTTAATAAAGTTATTAAAATCCTCATTCAAAAATTGTCCGTAGTTTATTATCTTTTTTTCGGTGCAAAATTGTGGATTTTTATCCATATTATTCCAATTCCATAAATTTAAACAAATTAGAATTCTCAACTCTCTACGACGTCTATCAGATAGAATATGTTCGGGAACAAAGAAATTATAATGATTTTTTTTTTCTTCATTCACAGGCATATCGCTATGTTGTGCAATGGTTTTGTATAAATTACTCTTATCAACATTTCGTTTTTTTATGAATTTTTTAGTAGTTTTCATTTTGTCTTTACCCTTATCAATTAATGAAATACTTATGGTTTGATAGATTATAAATTGCCCATCGTTTTTTAGAGATAAACGAACTGGGTCGATAATTAATAGTCCTCTTTTTATCAATTCTGTAAGAGCAAGATCCTTTTTACTCAGCATTATATCCAGACGCATCTCTCCTCTTTGAATCGAGGATATAGCAATTGACTTTGGATTTTTCAATCTAAGCAAGAGACAATATACCTTAATATTATTGATCATGTTTTGACTTAAGGAATGATTCCATCTTAATTGAAAAAGTAAATATTTTTTCAGGAATAAATCTAGTTCTGCTTCCTTGCTGCTATTAGATTTTTGTTTATTTATACTTTTTTTAATGTCTAATCCCGCGTAAATCTCTTCAATAGATTTTTTTTCTTGGTTGAAATTTTCTAAATCAAGATATTCTTTTTGATTAGATAATATGGAAAGGTTTTTTTTTTTATAAAAATCTAAAAGAATAAATTGGATTGGTATAATCCAGGGTTTCATTTTATATGTATCAAAAAGTAGCACAAATTCTGGTAAGAACCAAGATTTTATTTTTGATATGATACGATCCTGATATAACATTTTTTGATTCATTCCCATCCAATCAAAAAGGTTTTTTTTTTCGCTGGATGAGTTGATTTCTTTATGAAGCGAAATGTATTTTTTTTTCGTTTTGTTTTTATACTTATTAATTTGAATCTTAGTATTTTTATTAGTCTTGATACCAAAATGTCCATTGGTCCAAGTCTCAATATCAATATTTTTTATAAGATAAAAATTTTTACAATCAAAATATTTTCTATCCCTGTTTTTATTTGTATCAATAGGATATCTTTCCTCTAGATAATCACTAATAGCTGTACTTACCAATACATAAAATGCGTCGGGTTTCCATGTATGGAAATTATATGGAATCCCTCGATTCTCGTTTACTTGTACTGTTGATTCATAAATATGTGAGTTTTTATTTTTCCCAATATATTCATAATTCATATATTTATGTGATAAAAGATCATATCTGTAGTGTTTTTTAACCAATTTTTTATTTGTTAATGAAAACGTTGCAGAATAATCTTCTTTTACGTAATAACTTAATGGGTCTTTTTTATTTTTATATGGATTAAAATTAAATTTAATTGAGTCTTTATTTTGAATCAAACGAAGTTGATTTACTCTATTTCGCCATTTTTTCGGGACTAATCGAGACCATTTGATATCGCAAAAATTGTATTGATAAAAACCCCTTAACCAATTTTTCCATTCATTCATTCCAGACTTTTTCATTTTATTATGTCTTGATTTGTAATCAAATATTCCTTGTGTTATACAATAATCCTTTATTTTATTCCTAAGATAATGATGGGTCTTATGATCTTGAAATATGGATCTCAAGTCAAACTTGTTAAGTAATTGGGTTTGTGATAATTTTAAAAATACATATGCTTGGGACAAGGAAGTATAACTATTTATATTTTTATTGCTAATATTAGTATTTGAAAACCACTTTTTTATAGTCGAAATAAAGTTCATTGTATTTTGATTTGTTTCAACAATTTCTTCTTTATTTTTTTCATCGTTGCAAATAATTTCTTCTTTATTTTTTTCATCGTTGCAAGTGTATTTATATTTAGTGATAATTTTTTTTGTTGATTCAAAAAAAAGTTGTGTATTGATTATGAAAATATTTATGATATATAGCAAGATATTTATGTATATTTTTTCAATGAAAGATTTAATAAAATAATGTGATTTACGTATTAATCGGATATTGTTTCTTTTTAATATCTGCCAACTATATTTCTGTGATTCCGATTTTTTATTTTTATCATCATAGGTTAAAACTAAAACTGGTTTTTTATTGTCTTTTGTGATTTGTTCTATTTGATTCTTGGTTGTGATTATCCTATGAGAAAGATCTTTCATTTTTTTTTCTATAAGTGAATAATTTGTCCAATTCATAGATCGAATTGGTACGGTCGATTTATGTTTAATTTTTTTATTTTTTTTTTGATCTTTTCCATTTTTATTTGGTTCATATACTTTTACTTTAACTTTATTCAATTCAAATAAAAAAATAGGATTTACTTTTTCAAGTTCTTTCATTATTTGTTTTATAATAAGAACAGTTTTGATGACCCATCCTTTTTTTTCTTTTGAAATTTGTAGGGGTTTTCCTCTTTCTTTAAAGACCCTTGGAACGAGAAAAATTTTATTTTTTGCCTTTATAATTTTTTTTTTTAGTTCTTTAAAAATTGGTTCAAAAAAAGAAGGTTGCTTTCGGGGAGAACCAAAGGGACGTTCTGTTTCCATTCCCCATACTGTTAAAAAACAAAAATTATTTTTTTTTACTTTTTTTTTCATATTATTATGATGAGATCGTACCTTAGATCTTTGTTTTTGCCAAGGTTTCAGACAAAAAGGAAATAGAATTTTTATCTGAATTCCGTCTGTTAACCAATCTTTTGGAAATTCTGTTTCTGATAATTGAACACCATTATAGGTGCATTTAACGTGCATTTCTTGATTCCATTCCCTAAAATCCTCGTCCCATTCGGGTAATTGGAATAATAATATACGGC